AGTATCTCAATTTCAATTCAAACATGATTTTGATTCACACTCCATGTTCTGAGAAAGATTTACCATCCGAAAATAGGAAAAAACGGAGTCTTTGTCTAAAGAAATGCGTTGAGAAAGGGCAGATGTATAGAACCTTTCAACGAGATAGTGCTTTTTCAACTCTCTCAAAATGGAATCTATTCCAAACATATATGCCATGGTTCCTTACTTCGGCAGGGTACAAATATCTAAATTTTTTATTTTTAGATACTTTTTCAGACCTATTGTCGATACTAAGTAACAGTCCAAAATTTGTATCCATTTTTCATGATATTATGTATGGATCAGATATATCATGGCGAATTCTTCAGAAAAAGGGGTGTCTTCGACAATGGAATCTGATAAGCGAAATTTCGAGAAAGTGTTTACATAATTTTCTTATGTTCGAAGAAATGATTCATCGAAATAATGAGTCACCATTGATATCGACACATCTGAGATTGCCAAATGTTCATGAGTTCCTCTATTCAAGCCTTTTTCTTCTTCTTCTTGTTGGATATCTCGTTCGTACACATCTTCTCTTTGTTTGCCGAGCCTCTAGTGAGTTACAGACAGAGTTCGAAAGGGTCAAATCTTTGATGATTCCACCATACATGATTGAGTTGCGAAAACTTCTGGATAGGTATCCTACATCTGAACTGAATTCTTTCTGGTTAAAGAATCTGTTTCTAGTTGCTCTGGAACAATTAGGAGATTCTCTAGAAGAAATCCGGGGTTCTGTTTCTGGCGGCAACATGCTATTGGGTGGTGATCCCGCTTATGGGGTCAAATCAATCCGTTCTAAGAAGAAATATTTGAATATCAATTTCACCGATCTCATAAGTATCATACCAAATCCCACCAATCGAATCACTTTTTCGAGAAATACGAGACATCTAAGTCATACAAGTAAAGAGATCTATTCATTGATAAGAAAAAGAAAAAACGTGAACAGTGATTGGATTGATGATAAAATGGAATCCTGGGTTGCGAACAGTGATTCGATTGATGATGAAGAACGAGAATTTTTGGTTCAGTTCTCCACCTTAACGACAGAAAAAGGGATTGATCAAATTCTATTGAGTCTGACTCATAGTGATTATTTATCTAGTGATCATTTATCAAAGAACGACTCTGGTTATCAAATGATTGAACACCCGGGAGCAATTTACTTACGATATTTAGTTGACATTCATAAAAAGTGTCTAATGAATTATGAGTTCAATACATCCTGTTTAGCAGAAAGACGGATATTCCTTGCTCATTATCAGACAATCACTTATTCACAAACCTCGTGTGGGGCTAATAGTTTTCATTTCCCGTCTCATGAAAAACCCTTTTCGCTCCGCTTAGCCCTATCCCCCTCTAGGGGTATTTTAGTGATAGGTTCTATAGGAACTGGACGCTCCTATTTGGTCAAATACCTAGTGACAAACTCCTATGTTCCTTTGGTATTTCTGAACAAGTTCCTGGATAACAAGCCTAAAGGGTTTCTTATTGATGATATCGATATTGATGATAGTGACAATATTGATGATAGTGACGAGATTGATGCTAGTGACGATATCGATCTTGACCTCGATACGGAGCTGCTAACTCTGATGAATGCGCTAACTATGGATATGATGCCGGAAATAGACCGATTTTTTATCACCCTTCAATTCGAATTAGCAAAAGCAATGTCTCCTTGCATAATATGGATTCCAAACATTCATGATCTGGATGTGAATGAGTCGAATTACTTATCCCTCGGTCTATTAGTGAACTATCTATCCAGGGATTGTGAAAGATGTTCCACTAGAAATATTCTTGTTATTGCTTCGACTCATATTCCCCCAAAAGTGGATCCCGCTCTAATAGTTCCGAATAAATTAAATACATGCATTAAGATACGAAGGCTTCTTATTCCACAACAACGAAAGCACTTTTTCAATCTTTCATATACTAAGGGATTTCACTTGGAAAAGAAAATGTTCCATACTAATGAATTCGGGTCCATAACCATGGGTTCCAATGCACGAGATCTTGTAGCACTTACCAATGAGGCCTTAGCGATTAGTATTACACAGAAGAAATCAATTATAGACACTAATACAATTAGATCCGCTCTTCATAGACAAACTTGGGATTTGCGATCCCAGGTAAGATCGGTTCAGGATCATGAGATCCTTTTCTATCAGATAGGAAGGGCTGTTGCACAAAATGTACTTCTAAGTAATTGCCCCATAGATCCTATATCTATCTATATGAAGAAGAAATCATGTAACGAAAGGGATTCTTATTTGTACAAATGGTACTTCGAACTTGGAACGAGCATGAAGAAATTAACGATACTTCTTTATCTTTTGAGTTGTTCTGCCGGATCGGTCGCCCAAGACCTTTGGTCTCTACCCGGACCCGATGAAAAAAATGGGATCACTTCTTATGGACTCGTTGAGAATGCTTCTGATCTAGTTCATGGCCTATTAGAAGTAGAAGGTGC